TCCGGGGCAAGTGTTCGGATCTATTATGACATAGTCATGGGGCGCTTAACGGACCTTTTTTATCTTATTTTTATCTTATAAAAGTTTTTCCGGGCTTTAAATTGGTGGAAAAACAATTTTTTTTGTGCAACCTAGCGTATTTATTAATATCTCAGTTAATATCTCAGTTAGAAGTTACTAGATGGTGCTACGTCTTCCATGGACGACAGGGAACATATTAATAATCGATTCTGAACTTAATTATTACTCTATTCGAAATTACATAGGCAGTTATGGGTCATTCCTAATTCCTAATGCAATATTCCAGTATCTATCTTTTTAGTCATTCAAAAGTGAGTTTTAATAGCGGAACCAAAAATAAAATAAATATATATTCTCTACTCTATCTGCGTATCGTTTATACCCATAAAATACCCGAGGAAATAGAAAAAGATCTTCGAAAGGAAAGGATATAATGAAATTCTTTGATTGTTTTTTCCCAAAAAAGGATCCATTTCATTTGACTGATGGGGCCAACAAACAATTAATTCTAAAAAAATCAAAAGAAAGAGTGCTCTTATTCGAAACGTCTCGTAATCTTCAACCAATTTTGCGCTTCAATATAATTACCAGGCGTAAGTGCTATAGCTTGTTTCCAATACTCAGCGGCTTGATCGAACCAAGCCTCCGCAATTTCCGAATCGCCCTGCCGAATGGCCTGTTCTCCTCGGTCGGAATAGGTGGGTCAATTCCTTTCCTTAGAACCGTACTTGAGAGTTTCCTACCTCATACGGCTCAGCATTCAATCCTTGCAGTACCAACTTTTTTTTAATTGAATGAGATTTCTGCTAGATCTATCCCATTTTTTCTCGGGGTAACTAAAAGAGGTTAATTACATAAGTTTCAAACTTGAATATTGATTACTAATCATTTTTTGAGTTTTATCTTTTCTCCCACTTTCAAAAGAATAAAGCATAAGCATTTCCACTCGTACTAGAATTTTATGAAAGTTAACTATCTCGGTTTCATAGAGAAATGAATATAGAATTTTTGAAAAAGTCTTTTTTTCATAATAAAGAAAAGACTTACTATCTTTGGGATCTAATACTACACCGCTGCTCAATCCCTTAGTGGATCAGCTTTATTACATAAGTTGATTCCTAACTTTTATCTTATATCATAATTTGATATCATATCATATCATAATATAAGTAAGTAAGCAGTTCTTATTGTATCGGCCACAAACCTCACTAATTGATCTTTACGGTGCTTTCTCTATCAATTAGATCTATTATCCATAGAATAAAGTATCTAGGCATATCTATTTCTTCATACTTCGACTTCTATGAAGAAGTTCCTTTCTTTGCTACAGCTGATAAAAATCGTTTTTTTTTGAACGATGCATATGTAGAAAGCCCTTTTTCGAGTTATTTGTTCTAGTATTTATAGGGGATTCACTCTTTTATCTTTCCTTTTTTCTTTCTATAGTGGAGATAGTCGCACGTAATGACAGATCACAGCCATATTATTAAAAGCTTGGGGTAAGAACGGGTTTCGTTCTAGTGCCCGAAAATAATATTCCAAGGCTTTGGTATGTTCTCCGTTACTTGTGTGGATAAGGCCTATGTTATAGAGTATATAGCTTCGATCATAGGGATCAATTTCTAGTCGCATAGCTTCATAATAATTCTGTAAAGCTTCGGCATAATTTCCTTCGGATTGAGCCGACATCCGTTACGGTCGTCGTTCGATTCAAAGAATCTCCGTTCCAGAACCGTACGCGAGATTTCCACCTCATACGGCTCCTCCCTTATGTGCATAATGAGAATAATAGATGGAATCAAAACAAAAAAGATTGAAATATTCTCCTTATTGACTGAGTGGGGCTAGTGTTTTTACAAGAAATCTCTAGCCAACCTTCCTGCAAAAGATCTTTGCTTAACATCAAATGTGTTGATACTAGCTAAATAAAAAAAAGGTAACTTCAACAATTTCTTTGTCCCTCACGCCCCTAAATTTCCAGGAATTCCTCACTTCAACAGTCTTCGATGGTTATACGGGTATCAAAAATACGAACGAGATGGATGTTTGTTGGCCCAACCATTCTTCTTAGTTCCGATCTCGATAAGGAAATGGGATAATTTAGAACAAAGTTTTTGTGTTGTTGATTCCTAAGCGTAGTGCTTCTTCCCCTATGCCGCCTATTGGTACTAATTGGAGGAGGGTTGCCCTGCAATACATAACCTATGGATAGGTGTAACCTTTCGCTCAATACTCGAATCGACAATTGAAGCATCGGAGGCTGCATTAATCGGGGATACACGACAGAAGGAATTTTTTTTTTACAAACTTCACCTTCAAAAAGCGTAGATTTATTTCAAAAACTTTCTCGTTTATTTTATATCCCGAATCAAGTGTATTTGTCTTTTTTCTAAGACTTAAGGCGGTAAATAAAATAGATAAGAAAAAATAATAATAATCAAATCGCACCATCTCGGTAATAGGTAAATGCCTCCTTTTC